TTCACAATAGCACCTTTATTGACTTCAGCTTTACTAATAAATAAATCAGCTTCATTCAAACCCATATTATGACTAGCGTTTGCTGCTGCAGAATAAACTAATTTTAAGATTGGATAAGATGCCCAATAAGGCATTAGTTCTAATATCATGAGTGTTTCCTCATAAGAGCGTCCGCGAATCTGATCAATTACTCTTCGTGCTTTGAAAACAGACATACATATATGTTGAGCTAAAACTTTTGCTTCTCTATCCGAATTTTCGTTCTTTATCATAAAAGCTCTCCCCCGCCAATGAATGATAAGTGCCTAGGTGAAGTATAGTATAAGATAAGTCAGAAAAGTCTAAGTCTTATTAGTATACTAGAAAAAATACTAGAAAAAAGAAATATACCTATACTCTTACTATAAGATAAAGACTCTTAAGTCTAAATACTCTTAAGATATTAAGATAAGGCTTTTCACATGAATACTTAGTAGAACGACTAACGACGAGATTTATTATCGTTTCTAGCGTGTCTCACGAAAGTGAGAGTAGGTGCGAATTCTCCCAATTTGTGACCGACCATACGATCTGTGATATAAATAGGTAAATGTTCCTTTCCATTATGAATAGCGATTGTATGGCCAATCATTGTGGGTATAATGGTAGATGCCCGAGACCAAGTCACTATGATTTCTTTCTCCTCCCTCCTGTTGAGTTTTTCAATTCTTCCCGATAAATGATTAGCTACAAAAGGATTTTTTTTTAGTGAACGTGTCACGGCTGATTACTCCTTTTTTTTTCCATTTTTTAAATTGGCATTCTATGTCCAATATCTCGATCTTAATCTGAAGTATAATGATGAATGGAAAAAATAGAAAATCCTTTAGCTAGATAAGGGAAGGGGCGGATGTAGCCAAGTGGATCAAGGCAGTGGATTGTGAATCCACCATGCGCGGGTTCAATTCCCGTCGTTCGCCCATCACATTATTTCCAATTCAAAAAATTTGATTTTCAATGTTCCTATTTACGGCGACGAAGAATAAAACTATCACTATATTTGTTCCTTTTCCTACTTCTTCTTCCAAGCGCAGGATAACCCCAAGGGGTTGTGGGTTTTTTTCTACCAATTGGGGCTCTCCCTTCACCGCCCCCATGGGGATGGTCTACAGGGTTCATAGCTACTCCTCTTACTACAGGACGCTTACCTAGCCAACACTTAGATCCGGCTCTACCCAAACTCTTTTGGTTCACCCCAACATTACCCACTTGTCCGACTGTTGCTAAGCAGTTTTTGGATATCAAACGGACCTCCCCAGATGGTAATCTTAATGTGGCCGATTTGCCCTCTTTTGCAATCAGTTTCGCTACAGCGCCTGCTGCTCTAGCTAATTGTCCACCCTTTCCAAGTGTGATTTCTATGTTATGTATGGCCGTGCCTAAGGGCATATCGGTTGAAGTAGATTCTTCTTTTTTCTCAATCAAAACCCCTTCCCAAACTGTACAAGCTTCTTCCAAAGCATACGGCTTTCTAGATGTATATGATGATATCTAGACAGATGGATTTTATATGAATCGTATGATGAAGTACCACATGAGTGGATATAGTGGATATATAGGAATCCAAATCTGCCGAATCACTCATGTTATGATCTTCTACATCCTAGGTCTCCCCGTTCCGTCATCTGGCTTATGTTCTTCATGTAGCATTCAGACCGGATGACTCTATGAAATTACGTCGATACTTCCACATATTACGGGTAACGTAGGAGACATCTCTATTTTTCCCGGGGGGGTCTTTCTAATTACCACTGCTTAGCTTTCAATTTGCCTCTGACCATCAAATGAAATGTGAATAACCCGTCCTCCTCTCTTTGAAACAAGGGGCGCTTCCGGTTCTGTGCGCGCTTCAAACAATTTTGTCTTCTCCATATTACCATATCTCTAGAGTCAATAATTTTCTATGAGGAACTACTGAACTCAATCACTTGCTGCCGTTACTCAACAGTTTTCTGTTGAGGTCTATCCCGTAGAGGTACTCCAATTGGATCAGTGATCGATTTCTAGGTTTCGTCGTAAACCTAATTGGTTACTTCCAATTACGTAAATCAATAGTTCAAACCGCACTCAAAGGTAGGGCATTTCCCATTGATATAGGAACTTCTGTACCAGAAAAAATGGTATCTCCAATTATAGCCCCTCTGGGATGTAAAATATATCTCTTCTCACCATCCCCATAGTGTATGAGACAAATGTATGCATTTCGATTAGGGTCATATTCTATGGTTACGATTCTACCAGATATCTCTTTTTCATTCCGTCGAAAGTCGATTTTACGGTATAGACGCTTATGACCTCCCCCTCTATGCCCTGCGGTAATGATCCCTCTGGCATTACGACCTTTACCACAACGATGCTGTCCATAGATCAAATTATTTCGTGGATTGGATTTCACTTGACTGTCTACGGCTCCATTGCGTGTGCTCGGGGTAGAAGTTTTGTATAAATGTATTGCCGTGTTATTAAGTCTTTTGCTTTAAGTTCTTTTCTCTATAAGAGGTGGAATAGAATAACCCGGTTGAAGCGTAATGATCATGCGTCTGTAATGCATTGTATGTCCCATCCTTCTACCCTTTCCCGGGAGTCGATGACTATTCATAGCTATTACCTTGACACCAAAGAAGAGTTCGACCCAATGCTTTATTTCTGTCCTAGTTGATCCTGATTCGACATTAGAAGTATATTGATTGTTCCCCAATAACCGAATACTTTTTTCTGTAAATACTGCATATTTGATTCCATCCATAAATCCATTTTCTTCCCTATGAGTTCCAGTATCGATAAGAATTCTAGTTCTTACTGTTCATATGTTATGGTATGAATATACCATACCGATTCGCTATGTATGGATGATGAGATTCCATTGATACAGAGCCAATTCCAATAGACTTATTGAATGTTCCCATTGGCGTGCATCCAGCAGGAATTGAACCTACGAATTTGCCAATTATGAGTTGGGCGCTTTAACCATTCAGCCATGGATGCTTAACAGGGATCATCGTACATCGTGAATAACCAAATTCCAATTGAAATGAAATCTTTAGGAGGAATCAATGAAACGACATCAATTCAAATCCTGGATATTCGAATTGAGAGAGATATTTAGAGAGATCAAGAATTCTCACTATTTCTTAGATTCATGGATCAAATTCGATTCAGTGGGATCTTTCACTCACATTTTTTTCCACCAAGAACGTTTTATGAAACTCTTTGACCCCCGAATTTTGAGTATCCTACTTTCACGTGATTCACAGGGTGCAACAAGCAATCGATATTTCACGATCAAAGGTGTAGTACTGCTTGTAGTAGTGGTCCTTATATCTCGTATTAACAATCGAAAGATGGTCGAAAGAAAGAATCTCTATTTGATGGGGCTTCTTCCTATACCTATGAATTCCATTGGACCCAGAAAGGAGACATTGGAAGAATCTTTTCGGTCTTCCAATATAAATAGGTTGATTGTTTCGCTCCTGTATCTTCCAAAAGGGAAAAAGATTTCTGATAGTTGTTTCATGGATCCGCAAGAGAGTATTTGGGTTATCCCAATAAATAAAAAGCGTATCATGCCTGAATCTAACCGGGGTTCGCGGTGGTGGAGGAACCGGATCGGAAAAAAGAGGGATTCTAGTTGTCAGATATCTAATGAAACCGTAGCTGGAATTGAGATCTCATTCAAAGAGAAAGATAGCAAATATCTGGAGTTTCTTTTTTTATCCTATACGGATGATCCGATCCGCAAGGACCATGATTGGGAATTGTTTGATCGTCTTTCTCCGAGGAAGAAACGAAACATAATCAACTTTAATTCGGGACAGCTATTCGAAATATTAGGGAAAGACTTGATTTGTTATCTCATGTCTGCTTTTCGTGAAAAAATACCAACTCAGGGGGAGAGTTTATTCAAACAACAAGGAGCTGGGGCAACTATGCAATCCAATGATATTGAGCATGTTTCCCATCTCTTCTCGAGAAACAAGTGGGGTATTTCTTTGCAAAATCGTGCTCAATTTCATATGTGGCAATTCCGCCAAGATCTCTTCGTTAGTTGGGGGAAGAATCAGCACGAATCAGATTTTTTGAGGAACGTCTCGAGAGAGAATTGGATTTGGTTAGACAATGTGTGGTTGGTAAACAAGGATCGGTTTTTTAGCAAGGTACGGAATGTATTGTCAAATATTCAATATGATTCCACAAGATCTATTTTCGTTCAAGTAACGGATTCTAGCCAATGGAAAGGATCTTCTTCTGATCAATCCAGAGATCATTTCGATTCCGTTAGAAATGAGAATTCAGAATATCACACATTGATCGATCAAACAGAGATTCAGCAACTAAAAGAGAGATCGATTCTTCGGGATCCTTCCTTTCTTCAAACGGAACGAACAGAGATAGAATCAGATCGATTTCCGAAATGCCTTTTTGGATCTTCCTCCATGTCCTGGCTATTCACGGAACCTGAGAAGCGGATGAAGAATCATCTGCTTCCGGAAGAAATCGAAGAATTTATTGGGAATCCTACAAGATCAATTCGTTCTTTTTTCTCTGACAGATGGTCAGAACTTCATCTGGGTTCGAATCCTACTGAGAGGTCCACTAGAGATCCTAAATTGTTGAAGAAAAAACAAGATGTTTCTTTTGTCCCTTCCAGGCGAGCGGAAAATAAAGAAATGGTTGATATATTCAAGATAATTACGTATTTACAAGATACCGTCTCAATCCATCCTTCGGAACCAGATCCGGGATGTGATATGGTTCCGAAGGATGAACCGGATATGGACAGTTCCAATAATATTTCATTTCCATTCTTTGATTTCTTTCATCTATTCCATGACCGGAACAAAGGGGGATACGCGTTACGCCACGATTTTTTTGAATCAGAAGAGAGATTCCCAGAAATGGCGGATCTATTCACTCTATCAATAACCGAGCCGGATCTGGTGTTTCATAGGGGATTTGCCTTTTCTATTGATTACTACGGGTTGGATCAAAAAAGATTCTTGAATGAGGTATTCAACTCCAGAGATGAATCGAAAAAGAAATCTTTATTGGTTCTACCTCCTCTTTTTTATGAGGAGAATGAATCTTTTTCTCGAAGGATCAGAAAGAAATCGGTCCGGATCTACTGCGGGAATGAGTTGGAAGATCCCAAACTAAAAACAGCGGTATTTGCTAGCAACAACATAATGGAGGCAGTCAATCAATATAGATTGATCCGAAATCTGATTCAAATCCAATATAGCACCTATGGGTACATAAGAAATGTATCGAATCTATTCTTTTTCATGAATAGATCCGATCACAACTTCGAATATGGAATTCAAAGGGATCAAATAGGAAATGATACTCTGAATCATATAACTATAATGAAATATACGATCAACCAACATTTATCGAATTTGAAAAAGAGTCAGAAGAAATGGTTTGATCCTCTTATTTCTCGAACTGAGAGATCCATGAATCGGGATCCTGATGCATATAGATACAAATGGTCCAATGGGAGCAAGAATTTCCAGGAACATTTGGAACATTTCGTTTCTGAACAGAAGAATCCTTTTCAAGTAGTGCAAGTAGTGTTCGATCGATTA